ATTCTTTTAGGACTTTCACTATACGATAGAAAGAAGATACAAATTACTACCAGATTTGAGATCGATTCGCTGAACTCCATACTCCGATATATTACTTATATATATGAAATCGATGGATATCATATGAACTACAAGTCTATCTGAATTCAAATTCTATTCTATCTAAATTTCCTTAAAATTCCCGATTTTTGAATCTTTTTATTCGCGAGGAGCCGGATGAGAAGAAACTCTCACGTCCGATTCTGGAGTAGCGATGGAATTCAAACCCAACCATCAACTATAACCCCAAAAGAACCAGATTCCGTAAACAACATAGAGGAAGAATGAAGGGAATTTCTTATCGAGGTAATGATATTTGTTTTGGGAAATATGCTCTTCAGGCACTTGAACCCGCTTGGATCACATCTAGACAAATAGAAGCAGGTCGACGGGCAATGACACGAAATGCACGCCGCGGTGGAAAGATATGGGTACGTATATTTCCAGACAAACCGGTTACAGTCAGAGCCGCAGAAACACGTATGGGTTCGGGTAAAGGATCGCCTGAATATTGGGTAGCTGTTGTTAAACCAGGTCGAATACTTTATGAAATCGGTGGCGTAACAGAAAATATAGCTAGAAGGGCTATTTCAATAGCAGCGTCCAAAATGCCTATACGAACTCAATTCATTCTTTCGGGATAAAATTTGCGGGAGAAAATTTGGATTGGAAATGCAAAAGAAAAAAAGGCAAACGAATCGCAGGTGCAGGTTTTGTTTTTTGGACAAACAATATTTCTTTTTTTCTTCGCCCTTTACTTTGCTTAAAAAAAAATAATCAAAAAAATGATATGATTCAACCTCAGACCTATTTGAATGTAGCGGATAACAGCGGGGCTCGCAAATTGATGTGTATTCGAATCATAGGAGCTAGCAATCGTCGATATGCTCATATTGGTGACGTTATTGTTGCTGTGATCAAAGAAGCAGTTCCGCAAATGTCGCTAGAAAGATCAGAAGTGGTCAGAGCTGTAATTGTACGTACTTGTAAAGAACTCAAACGCGACGACGGTATGATAATACGCTATGATGACAATGCTGCAGTTGTCATTGATCAAGAAGGAAATCCAAAAGGCACTCGAGTTTTTGGTGCGATTGCAGAGGAATTGAGACAGTTCAATTTTACTAAAATAGTTTCATTAGCTCCCGAAGTATTATAAAATGAGACCCTAATCTAGTTCCATCATAATATCATTCCAGAAAGAATATAGTTATGTTTAGAGGAGTTATTTGAAAGAAATCAATTAAGATTCAGTTAGTAGATTGTGTCTCGCGCATATACCTTGAAAAATGCATAGTCATAACCAAAGAAAAAACAAGAAAAACATGTTGATTATATCACAATTGGGAGGGACCAATACTTTAATTCATTATGGCTAAGGATACTATTGCTGATATACTAACCTCGATACGAAATGCTGAGATGAATACAAAAAGAGTGGTTCGAATAGCATTTACGAATCTCAGCGAAAGTCTTGTTAAAATACTTTTACGCGAAGGTTTTATCGAAAACGTGAGAAAACATCGCGAAAACAACAAATCTTTTTTGGTTTTAACCCTACGCTATAGAAGGAATCGGAACGAGCCTTATAGAAATCGAAAAGTTTTAAATTTAAAACGCATCAGTCGACCCGGGCTACGAATCTATTCTAACTATCAACGAATTCCTAGAATTTTAGGCGGGATGGGGATTGTAATTCTTTCGACTTCTCGAGGTCTAATGACAGACCGAGAGGCTCGATTAGAAAGAATAGGTGGCGAATGTTTGTGTTATATATGGTAATCCTTCTAATATCCAAATGAAATTCGCAACTTTCTATTTGTGACAAAGAAAGGGGACAGGTTGTCTAATATCGTCTCTCATCTACGACCTCATCTTTTAAAACGACATCTATGGTTTTAGATCGTCCATACTAAAGAAGTGGATCCGGCATAAAAGAGGTTTTCGTTTAACTGAAAAACATAAATTGATTCTGGAAAGTTGAATTAAAGAATCCGTTCTCAACGATATATTTTGGGTTCATTTAGATAATAATGATCTAATTCTCGGTTAGATTTCGGGAAAGCTACCACTTAGGTTTATTATAATACAATGAGTCTTCAATTAGTCGAATTCTTTACTTTGCGAAAAATAAGAATCACAAAGTTTCGGTATTTTTTTTTCAACTTCAACATTTTCAACATTCATTCAATATGATTCGAGATGCCAAATTTCAAGAAACTTATTTTCTTCCAAGACGTAGATTCAGAATTAAGGTGAAAAGTCGGCAAATATGAAAATAAGAGCCTCTGTTCGTAAAATTTGTGAAAAATGTCGATTAATACGCCGTCAGGGCCGAATTCGAGTAATTTGTTCCAACCCAAGGCATAAACAAAGACAAGGATAATCAACCTCGGGAAAGGCCCGATATTCAAAAATGGATAGATCCATCGATCTCTGACTCATATTTATGAGATGATAAAATATGGCAAAAGCGAGACTGAAATTGGTTTCACGTAGGACCCGACGTCTACGTAAAAGTACGCGTAGAATACCAAAAGGGGTTATTCATGTTCAAGCAGGTTTTAATAATACCATTGTGACTGTTACAGATGTACGAGGGCAAGTGGTTTCTTCGTCCTCTGCCGGTAATTGTGGATTTCGGGGTACACGAAAAGCGTCGCCATTTGCTGCTGAAACCACAGCAGTAACCGCTATTCGTACAGTAGTGATGCAACGCGCAGAAGTCTTGATAAAAGGTCCCGGTATCGGGAGAGACGCAGCATTACGAGCTATTAGCAAAAGTGGTATACGATTAACTTTTGTACGGGATATAACTCCTTTGCCCCATAATGGCTGTAGACCTCCGAAAAAACGACGTGTGTAAAAATAAAAATTGAAGAGATTTTAACAGCAAGAAAAACAAGAGAAATAAATGATTCAATGATCTGATCAAATAATATTATTATGGTTCGAGAGCAAGTAAGAATAGATACTCGGACACTCCAGTGGAAGTGTGTTGAATCAAGAGCAGACAGTAAACGTCTTTCTTATGGACGATTTATTCTATCTCCACTTCTGAAAGGTCAAGCTGACACAATAGGCATTGCGATGCGACGAGCTTTGCTTGGAGAAATAGAAGGAACATGTATCACCCGCGCAAAATTCGCGAAAATACCGCATGAATATTCTACCATAGTGGGTATTCAAGAATCAGTCCATGAAATTTTAATGAATTTGAAAGAAATTGTATTGAGAAGTAATCTATATGGAACGTGTGAGGCAGCCATTTGTGCTAGGGGCCCCGGATATATAACCGCCAAAGATATCATCGCACCGCCTTATGTAAAAATCATTGATAATACACAGCAGATAGCTAGCTTGACGGAACCAATTGAGTTGTGTATTCGATTACAAATCGAGAGGAATCGTGGATATCTTATAAAAACATCCAATAACGTCCAAGATGGAAGTTATCCTATAGATGCTATCTTCATGCCTGTTCGAAATGT